CCGAATCCATTAGTATGGAACATTTTATTTTCCAAGTGAAATCCCCTAGTATATGAAAGAGTGAAAAAGTGCTTTCGTTGTTGTGGAATAAGAAGCCTTCGTATCTTAATGCATGTATTTAATTTATTTGGAGCTATTAGACCGGGATCCACTTTTCGGGGAATATGAGTCGAAGCAATAACAAGATTATTTCTAGTGGAACATCTTTCACAATCCCTGGAGAGAGAGTTCACTAATAGACCGAGGAATAAGTAATTCGACTCATTCATATTCAGATCATGAATGTTTGGAATCCATATTATGCAAGGAGACATTTTTTTTGCTAATTCGAATTGAACGTTGATATAAAATCGGCCCATATCCAAATACACATCCGGATTCAGATCCGCGTCCTCCGCATCAAGATCAAGCGGCCGCTTCGAATCAAGAAGGTCGTCGATATCGTCACTATCGTCAAGAGCATAAAAATCATCAATATGATCACTCTCATCACTATCATCAAACAACTCATCGAGCTCGTCCTCCTCATCGTCAATATTATCAATAACAAAAAAGCACCTTTCCTGGTTTTCCATGGACTCGTTCAGAAATATTGTAATGAAAGGAAAATAGGAGTTTGTCGCTAGGTATTTGACCAAATAGGATCGTCCACTTCCTATAGAACCTATCACTAAAATACCCCTAGAGAGGGATAGGGGTAAACGGAGCGAAAAGGGTTTTTCATGAGATGGCAAACAAAAACTATTAGCTCCACAGGAGGTTTGTGAATAATTGATTGTCTGATAATGAGCAAGGAATATCCGTCGTTCTGCTAAACAGGATGTATTGAACTCATAATTCATTAGATACTTATTATGAATGTCAACTAAGTATCGTAAGTAAATTGCTCCCGGTTGTTCAATCATTTGATAACCATAGTCATTCTTTGATAAATGATCACTATGAGTCAGACTCAATAGAATTTGATCAATACGTTTTTCTGTCGTTAAGGAGGTTAACTGAATCTTGAAGATTCTTTCTTTATCAGGAACGAAATCGCTGGCCAAGATCCAGGCTGTTATGTTATGCTTATGATCCTTTTTTCTTTTTCTTATCAATGAATAGATCTCTTTACTTGTATGACTTAGATGTCTCGTATTTCTCGAAAAAGCGATTCGATTGATGGGATTTGGTATCATACTTATCAAATCGATGATATCGTTGAGGACGAGATTGATATGAAAATATTTATTCTTAGAACGTAAAGCGAAACCAAATAGAAACTCTACTAATCGTCCCACAGCAACTAGAAAGATATTCTTTAACCGGGAAGAATTCGGTTTAGGTGGAGGATACCTATCCAGAAGTTTTTCCAACTCAATCATGTATGATGGAATCATAAAAAATTTGATCCTTTCGAACTCTGTCTGTAACTCACTAGAGTCTCGAGAAACAAAGAGAAGATGTGTACAAACGAGATATCCAGCAACAAGAAGAAAGAAAAGGATTGAATAGAGTAACTCCCGAACATTTGGCGATCTCAGATGTGTCGATATCGATGGTGACTCATTATTTCGATGAATCGTTTCTTCGAACAGAAGAAGATTATGTAAACACTTACTCGAAATCTCACTTAGTGGAAGACACAATTTTCTCTGAAGAATTCGCCATGATATATATATATCTGATCCATGCATAATATCAAGAAAAATGGATAAAAATTTTTGGCTGCTACTTAGTATCGACAATAGGTCTGAAAAAGTATCTAAAAATATAAAATTTAGATATTTGTATCCTGTCGAAGTAAGGAACCATGGCATATATGGTTGGAATATATTCCATTTTGAGAGAGTTGAAAAAACAATCTCTCGTTGACGTTTAAAGGTTCTATACATCTGCTCTTTCTCAAGGCATTTCTTTAGACAACGACCCCTTTTTTTCCTCTTTTCGGATGGTAAATATTTCTCAGAACATGGAGTGTGAATCAAACCCATGTTTGAATTGAAATTGAGATACTGATGCAAGTTATTCCCTTCTGAATCAGACAGATTCATATCTGAAAGGGGTTGACAATAAGTTCTTTCAAAATTGACTATTTGTCCTTCTGTTAGAGGTGTGCCAGAAATGTCTGCGATCGAGTAAATAGCTCTACGAACGAATGGATCGGATCGAATCGGAAAATTAAAAGATTTGTACAAGTTATACCTTTCGTCACCATTTTGTGGAAAATCGTTAGGTATGAATATGTTAGACACCTGTAACTCGGTTGGTGAAATAGTATCTCTCTCCAAAAAAGCATATTTTTTTTTACCGCCGCGCAAAGAAAATCTTTTGTTGCGAATGAACAAGATATTGAGGAATTGTCCATACGTAAAATCATAATTATTGATACGGGACTTTTCCACAAAAAAGGGGAATCCTTTGTTACAATAGAAGAAGAAGTGATGTGGATTATTCAAGAATCGAAGTCGATTTGCTTTATAAAAAGAAGATATCAATGAACTTCTATGAAATGGTTTCA